ATGAATATTCGATTCTTTCTTCAATATGGAATCACTTCACAACCATTCTCCCATTTTGATATATATAAATACAGATTCGGGTCGTCATTAATCATTTGGTAGAGTATATAGTATTTCAATGCGTATATCTATGTTTATACGTTTATCCTTTCTGAAGTTTCTATGGAAGGATTCTTTCTACCAACACAACACAGTCAACTCCATTTGTTAGAACAGCTTCCATTGAGTCTCTGCACCTATCCTTTTTGATTTTAGCTTTCTGAACCCTTGTTTGTTTTCGTAAAACTGGATTTGGCTCAGGATTGCCCATTTTTATTAATTCCGGGGTTTCTCTGAATTTGAAAGTTCTCACTTAGTAGGTTTCCATACCAAGGCTCAATCCAATTAAGTCCGTAGCGTCTACCAATTTCGCCATATCCCCCTTCTTTGTTTTTGTTTTGAGATTAGGATCTCGTTGTGATGTCGTTCCCTTTCATTTATACTGGAATCGTTGAATTCATTAGATACGGATTCCTATCTCCAAAGGGTGTTTTCTCCTCGTTGATTTCTTGTCTATCTTCTTTCATCTTCTATAGGAAACTTATATTTGTATTTGGTCCAATCAAAAACGATTCTATCATTTCTGTATCCGCAATTCCATATAGATGGATATCTACCACATATATATGTCTCTCTTCCGCTCATTTTTCCAATGCAATTTTGAATACTTGAACGGTCGATTCTTTTTTTTTTTCGTCTTAACTTCCACCTTTACGAATGAAAGCGTAGGAATATCTGATTAGTTCTAACGAATCCTTCGATGAACTAATTAAAATTAGAAATATAAGAAATATATAAAAAATGGAATATATATACTAAGTACTAAGATTATGGAATAAAAAAGAAAAGTGTAATAAAAAAAATTTCAAATGTCATTTGAACTCAAAAACGAAAAAAAAAAAAAAGATTTCATCTCAAAATTCTTACTACCTAGTAATAACGAATTGTGAGAAATAAATCGAAATTCTATATCGCTAGATTAATCATTATATTCTATAAGATTAATCATTATATTCTATAAGATTAATATTGAATATATTTTGATTTGAAATTCTATTCTTTCGTCGATATTCCTATTAATTATGAATAGCTAATTATGAGTAGCTAAGATTCTTTACGGAATTTCTATGCATGTAGAATTTCTATTATGTGAGCCTGCTTAGCTCAGAGGTTAGAGCATCGCATTTGTAATGCGATGGTCATCGGTTCGATTCCGATAGCCGGCTTTTCTCTATTTATTTTATTCTAGTTAGTCCATTACATGATTTATCTAGTTATTACATGATTTAGAATGCCCCTTTGAAATCAAAGAATATTGAAAAAACATCTTCCTCTTTTTCCAAAAGTCATCGATTTGTTATGTTATAAAAACTTCCAACTATGTCACGAAAGGGATCCTTTTCTATATATAGAATAGAAGGGTCTGGATATTTATCCAATTCATCTCATTATTCTTTTTTATAGTACAAATCCAATACTTCAGTAAACTTCGCTTCATTTATTGTTTAGTTCAGTTTGAGTTTTATTTTATTCTTAATTGATGAAATTTCATCAATAAGAATAAAATAAAATATAAATGCAAAGAAAAAGAATAAGGAGTCTTTATGTCGCGTTACCGAGGACCTCGTTTTAAAAAAATACGTCGCCTGGGGGCTTTACCGGGACTAACTAATAAAAGGCCTAGAGCCGGAAGTGGTCTTAGAAACCAATCGCGTTCCGGGAAAAAATCCCAATATCGTATTCGCCTAGAAGAAAAACAAAAATTGCGTTTTCATTATGGTCTGACAGAACGGCAATTACTTAAATATGTTCGTATCGCCGGAAAAGCCAAGGGTTCAACAGGTCAAGTTTTACTACAATTACTTGAAATGCGATTGGATAACATCCTTTTTCGATTGGGTATGGCTCCGACTATTCCCGGAGCGCGCCAATTAGTTAACCATAGACATATTTTAGTCAACGGCCGTATGGTAGATATACCAAGTTATCGCTGCAAACCCCGAGATATTATTACGGCGCGGGATGAACAAAACTCTAGAGCTCTGATTCAAAATTCTCTCGATTCATCCCCTCATGAGGAATTGCCAAACCATTTGACTCTTCAGTCATTCCAATATAAAGGATTAGTCAATCAAATAATAGATAGTAAATGGGTCGGTTTGAAAATAAACGAATTGCTAGTCGTAGAATATTATTCTCGTCAGACTTAAACCCAATGAAAATAAAAAATAACAAAGGTTCGAACAACTTTGCTCCCTTTTTGCGAAGTAAATTAACCTAAGGGTAAGATAAATAAGGGTTTTATCCGGAGTTTTCTCCCATTTAGGTATCATAGACTGAGAGGGATATTTTCATTACTTAGTCTACTATTTTCTTTCCGGTATTTTCCAGTATTTTCCGTGCAGGAATAGAAAATATATTTCAAAGAAAGGTATAACTCTTAGTGGGATCCATTGTTATT